AATGAAGTGCCTGAGCAAAAGGGTTATTTTGATAGAATAAATCATGTAAAATTTTACCTTCATTAAATTACATTTAATAGGATTAAACTATTACCTAAAGCATCAAAAACTTTTGTACATCATATACTAAAATGTATAAAAAGATAAGCTAATTAAGCTTTTAGGTTCATACCCTAACTATAAAGGTCCTATCCCTTTTCTTTTTAATAGTAAAAATTTATAAAATAATCTTCTTATCAACATTATTTATAGGAACAATAATTTCCATTTCTTCATATACTTGACTAGGAACATGAATAGGGTTAGAAATTAACCTACTTTCTTTTATCCCCCTAATAAAAAAAAGTAAAAGCCCATTTTCATCAGAATCCTCAATAAAATATTTTCTAGTCCAAGCAATTGCATCCTCATTATTTTTATTTTCAATTATTATATCTATAATTGTTAATAATTTAATTAATGAAACATTATATGTCAACAATCTATTAATATTCATAATAAATTCAACAATAATATTAAAAATAGGAACTGCCCCATTCCATTTTTGATTCCCCCAAATTATTGAAGGAATAAATTGAAATAATAGAATAATTCTAATAACATGACAAAAAATTGCCCCTATAATACTATTGTCATATATAATAAAATCAATTAATTTAATTTTAACAGTAATTATTTTATCAACAATAATTGGAAGAATTGGAGGACTAAATCAAACCAGAATACGAAAAATTTTAGCCTACTCAAGATCACTATTATATAATGAAATTATATGAACAATTTATTTTACAATTTATTGTATCATTACTATTTCAATAATTATTTTATTAAATAAATTTAATATTTATTACCTAAAACAATTATTTAGATCTTTTTTTAGTAATTTCTTTATAAAAATAATAATTTTATTCAATATATTATCACTTGGAGGATTACCTCCTTTTCTTGGATTTTTACCAAAATGAATCATTATCCAATATTTAAGATCAAATTACAGATATTTAATTCTTTGAATAATTCTAATAACATTAATTACTCTATATTTTTATTTACGAATTACTTATATAAGAATTGTTTTATCTCATAATGAATTAAATTACAATTTAATTCATTTCAATAAAAATAATTTTCTTATAATTTTACTGTCCTTTATTTCTATCTATGGTTTAATCATCCTTTCATTCGGTTTTAATTTTTTTTAAAAGGATTTAAGTTAAACAAACTAATAGCCTTCAAAGCTATAAATAAAGATTACGGGGCTTTAAGCCTTAACCTTAAACTTATGTTAAATTACAAATATAGTACTTTTTTTAAGATAAAAATATCTTAAGCTTAAAGAATAAAATTCTATATTTAAATTTGCAATTTAATATTTTTCTTAAATTATTAAGCTGGTGGTAAAAGAAATATAATCTTTCCTAAATAAATTTACAGTTTACTGCCTAAATCTCAGCCATTTTACCTTTTCTGTACCCGCAACAATGATTATTTTCAACAAACCATAAGGATATTGGTACACTATATTTTATCTTTGGGGCTTGATCTGGAATAGTAGGAACTTCTTTAAGAATATTAATTCGTGCAGAATTAGGAAATCCTGGATCATTAATTGGGGATGACCAAATTTATAATGTTATTGTTACTGCTCATGCTTTTATTATAATTTTTTTTATAGTAATGCCTATCATAATTGGAGGATTTGGAAATTGATTAGTACCTCTAATATTAGGTGCTCCTGATATAGCCTTTCCTCGAATAAATAATATAAGATTTTGACTTTTACCCCCTTCATTAACACTACTTCTAATAAGAAGCCTAGTAGAAAATGGAGCGGGCACGGGATGAACCGTTTACCCCCCTTTATCCTCTAATATTGCCCATGGGGGGGCCTCAGTAGATTTAGCAATTTTTAGACTCCACCTAGCTGGGATTTCCTCAATTTTAGGAGCTGTAAATTTTATTACAACAATTATCAATATACGGTCTATTGGAATTACTATGGATCGAATACCACTATTTGTGTGATCAGTAGGAATTACTGCTCTTCTTCTTCTTTTATCTCTTCCAGTTTTAGCAGGAGCAATCACTATATTATTAACTGACCGAAATTTAAATACTTCGTTTTTTGACCCAGCCGGAGGAGGAGACCCTATTTTATACCAGCATTTATTTTGATTTTTTGGTCACCCAGAAGTCTATATTTTAATTCTACCAGGATTTGGAATAATCTCACATATTATTAGCCAAGAAAGTGGAAAAAAGGAAACCTTTGGGTCCCTAGGAATAATTTATGCAATACTAGCGATTGGGTTATTAGGATTTGTAGTTTGAGCCCACCATATATTTACAGTAGGGATAGATGTTGACACTCGGGCTTATTTCACATCAGCTACTATAATTATTGCTGTTCCTACAGGAATTAAAATCTTCTCTTGACTTGCAACTCTTCATGGATCTCAAATTAGTTATAGCCCCTCCTTATTATGAGCTTTAGGATTTGTATTCTTATTCACAGTAGGAGGATTAACAGGAGTTATATTAGCGAATTCTTCAATTGATATTATTCTCCATGATACTTATTATGTAGTTGCTCATTTCCATTATGTTTTATCAATAGGAGCTGTTTTTGCTATTTTCGCAGGATTTATTCAATGATTTCCATTATTTACTGGTCTATCTTTAAATAATAAATTACTTCAAATTCAATTTATCATTATATTCTTTGGTGTAAATTTAACCTTTTTCCCTCAACATTTTTTAGGTTTAAGAGGAATGCCTCGACGATATTCAGATTATCCAGATGCATACACTTCATGAAATATCGTTTCTACAATTGGTTCAACAATCTCATTAATTGGAGCATTAATATTTATTTACATTATTTGAGAGAGATTTTCTTCTCAACGAATTGTTATATTCCCAAATCATATGCCAACTTCTATTGAATGATACCAAAAATTCCCCCCTTCTGAACATAGATATTCTGAATTACCAATACTTTCAACTTAAATTCTAATATGGCAGAATAGTGCAATGAATTTAAGCTTCATACATAAAGTTAAAGCTTTTTTTAGAAAATGGCAACATGGTCTAATTTTAATTTACAAGATAGTGCTTCCCCTTTAATAGAACAACTAATATTTTTTCACGATCATACTTTATTAATTCTTACAATAATTACAATCTTAGTTGGGTATTTAATAGGAACATTATTCTTTAATAAATTTATTAACCGACAATTACTAGAAGGTCAAACTATTGAAGTAATTTGAACTATTTTACCAGCAATTACCTTAATTTTTATTGCCCTTCCGTCTCTTCGTCTTCTATATTTATTAGATGAAATAAAAAATCCAATTATTACTTTAAAGACAATTGGCCATCAATGATATTGAAGATACGAATATACTAATTTTAAAGAAACAGAATTTGACTCTTACATAAACCCTACAAATGAAATAAGAGATAACTCTTTTCGGCTATTAGATGTTGATAACCGAATTGTATTGCCTTTTTTTTCACAAATTCGTGTAATTGTAACTGCCTTAGACGTTCTTCACTCTTGAACTATCCCCTCTTTAGGGGTTAAAATTGACGCAACCCCTGGACGACTAAATCAAACCAGATTTTTTATAAATCGATCAGGTCTATTTTTCGGCCAATGTTCAGAAATCTGTGGGGCAAATCATAGTTTTATACCAATTGCAATTGAAAGAGTACCAATGAAAATTTTTATTAAATGAATTAACTCTTTAACCTCATTAGATGACTGAAAGCAAGTTCTGGTCTCTTAAACCATATAATAGTAAATTAGCAATTACTTCTAATGAAAGAATTAGTTAAAATATAACATTAGAATGTCAAACTGAAATTATTAAAAATTAATATTCTTTAATCCCTCAAATAGCCCCTATAAATTGATTATTTTTATATTTTTTATTTACAATAATTTTTTTAATATTTAATTTTATAAACTACTACATTTTTATAATTAATAGAAAAATCCATTCAATTATAAAAAATAAAATTAACAAAATAAACTGAAAATGATAACAAATCTTTTTTCAACTTTCGATCCTTCGACTAATATTTTAAATTTATCATTAAATTGATCAAGAACTTTTTTAGGATTCATACTAATTCCAATAACTTTTTGATTTATCCCCTCTCGATACAATATAATCTGATTTAATATTTTATTTGCACTTCATAAAGAATTTAAAACTTTGCTAGGCCCATTTAATCAAAAGGGAAGAACCTTCATCTTTATTAGTTTATTTTCATTTATCCTATTTAATAATTTTTTAGGATTATTTCCATATATTTATACAAGAACAAGACATATATCAATAACATTAAGATTAGCCTTTCCTTTATGATTTAGATTTATAATTTTTGGTTGAATTAATAACACCCAACATATATTTGCCCATTTAGTGCCTCAAGGAACTCCTCCTATTTTAATACCTTTTATAGTATGTATTGAAACTATTAGAAACATAATTCGACCGGGAACATTAGCAGTTCGTTTAGCAGCTAATATAATTGCCGGACATCTTCTATTAACTCTTCTTGGAAACACTGGCCCTATACTTAGATTTTCCTTAACATTTTTTCTTATCTTGACCCAAATTCTTCTTCTTACTTTAGAATTTGCTGTTTCAATTATTCAATCTTATGTATTTGCAATTTTAAGAACTTTATATTCTAGAGAAGTAACTTAACTAATGTCAACACATTCAAACCACCCCTTTCATTTAGTTAACTACAGACCTTGACCTCTTACAGGAGCCATAGGAACAATAATTACTGTATCCGGACTAGTAAAATGATTCCACCAATTTAATCTAAATTTATTTATAATTGGAACAATAATTATTTTATTGACTATATATCAATGATGGCGGGATGTAACTCGAGAGGGAACTTTTCAAGGGCTACATACTTACACAGTAACAATAGGTCTTCGATGAGGAATAATTTTATTTATTACTTCTGAAGTATTTTTTTTTATTTCTTTTTTCTGAGGATTTTTTCATAGAAGATTAGCCCCTTCAGTTGAAATTGGGGCAATATGGCCCCCTGCGGGAATTCATCCTTTTAATCCTCTTCAAATTCCTTTATTAAATACTTTAATTTTATTATCATCAGGTATTACAGTAACTTGGGCTCATCATAGATTAATAGAAAATAATTATAATCAAACTTTACAAAGATTATTTTTCACTGTTTTACTAGGAATTTACTTTACAATACTTCAAGCATATGAATATATTGAGTCATCATTTACAATTGCAGACACTGTTTATGGATCAACTTTTTTTATAGCAACAGGATTTCATGGACTTCATGTAATAATTGGGACGCTATTTTTATTAATTTGTTTAATCCGACATTATTATAATCATTTTTCTTCTATTCATCATTTTGGATTTGAAGCAGCTGCTTGATATTGACACTTCGTTGACGTAGTATGATTATTCTTATATATTTCTATTTACTGATGAGGTAGATAACCCTTAATTATTTATATAGTATAAAAAGTATATTTGACTTCCAATCAAATGGTCTAATTATTTTTAGTATAAATAATTTTAATTACTACATACATAGCAAGATTAACTTTATTTTTAGCAATTTTTATAATATGTTTAAATAATTTAATTTCAAAAAAAACATTTATAGACCGAGAAAAAAACTCTCCTTTTGAGTGTGGGTTTGACCCAAAAAACTCTGCCCGATTACCATTTAGACTTCAATTTTTTTTAATTGCAATTATTTTTCTTATTTTCGATGTAGAGATTGCTCTTCTTATGCCATTAATTATAATTATTAAAACCTCAAATTTTTTATTTATAATAAATATTAGATTTTTTTTTATTTTAATTTTACTAATTGGATTATACCACGAATGAAATCAAGGGGCTTTAAACTGAGCAAATTAATTAGGATAGTAGTTAATTATAACGTTTGATTTGCACTCAAAAAGTATTAGAAATCTAATTTATCTTAAATAAGAAGTAAAATTTACATTTAGTTTCGACCTAAAAATTTGATGGCCTTACCATCCTTATTTAAATTAATTGAAGCCAAAAAGAGGCGTATTACTGTTAATAATATTACTGAATTTAAATTCCAATTAAAGAAATATGTAGAAACAAGAAAAAGCTTCTAACTTTAATCTTTAGCGGTTTAAATCCGTTTATATTTCTTAATTTATATAGTTTAAAAAAAAAACTTTACATTTTCATTGTAACAATAAAATATTAATTTTTATAAATACTTAAAAATTTAATTAATTTCCCTAATATCTTCAATATTATGCTCTAAAATATAAGCTATTTAAGTATATAAATATAAACAATAATAAAATTACTATTCAAAATATTATTAGTATAAAATAAATCTTCATATTATTATTTTGTAAAAATTGTATAAAAACTGATCTTTTTTTAAATCTTATATATATCCCTTGAGCTCCAAAATACTCATTTCAACCTTGATCAAAATTTTTATACACATTAAATCTAATTATTAAAGGTAAATAATTTATAGAAAATGTAGAAATAAAAGGTATAAATCATATAGAACCAAAAAAAAAAGAAGAGGAATAATATAATATAGAATTTAAGCTTCATCTTAAATAAAATTTTGATAGCTCATACCCTAACCAGGCTCCTAAACCTCTAACAATTAAAGGTAAAATTTTTATTAAAAAAGGTAAACAAATTATTGAAGGAGTAGGAAAAATTAATCATATTAATATTCTACCACCAAAAATAACAAACATCAACATAAATAATATTGCCTTTAACATAACCCACCCCTCATCATTTAAAGAATGAAGTGAAAAAAAATTAAAATCCCCAGTAATTGAATAATATACTAAACGAAATGAATAACAAACTGTTAATCCTGTAGATAAAAAATAAAGAAAAAAAATTATTATATTTAAATTTCTTATCAATACAATTTCTAAAATTAAATCCTTTGAATAAAACCCAGCTAAAAAGGGTATCCCACATAATGCTAAATTACAAATATTTATACAAATACAAGTTAAAGGTATATGAATTATTAAATTTCCTATATAACGAATATCTTGAGTATCTTTTAAATTATGAATAATAGCCCCCGCACACATAAACAACAAAGCTTTAAATAAAGCATGAGTTAATAAATGGAAAAAGGCCAAATGACTATTTCCTATAGCTAAAATTCTTATTATCAAACCTAATTGACTTAAAGTTGATAAAGCAATAATTTTTTTTAAATCAAATTCAAAATTTGCCCCTAATCCAGATATAAATATTGTTAAAGTAGAAATAAATAATAAAAATAAACTTAAATTAGTATTTAAAACTAAATTAAAACGAATTAATAAATAAACCCCTGCTGTTACTAATGTAGAAGAATGAACTAAAGCAGAAACAGGAGTAGGGGCAGCTATGGCTGCTGGTAATCAAGAGGAAAAAGGAATCTGAGCTCTTTTTGTTATAGCAGCAATTAATACCAATAAGGCAATAATACTTATATAAAAATCATCCTTTATAAAATCTATATAAAAATAATAATTTCAGTTTCCAAAATTTAATATTCAACTAATAGAAATTAATAATATTACATCTCCCACTCGATTTATTAAAGCAGTAATTATTCCTGCATTATAAGATTTAATATTTTGATAATAAATAACTAAACAATATGAAACTAACCCTAAACCATCTCAACCTAATAGAATTCTAATTAAATTAGGGGAAATAATTAATAATATTATAGACAAAACAAATAATAATACTAAAATAATAAACCGATTAATATTTAAATCTCCCTCTATATATTGTTCACTATAAAAAATTACTATAGAAGAAATAAATAAAACAAATCTTATAAATAACAAAGACATTCAATCTAATAAAATTCTTATTACTACAGAACTAGAATTTAATCTTAAAATTTCCCATTCAATAAAAATAACTAAATCTATTAATAATATCTTTAATCCAAAAATAAATCTCAACCTTCTAAAAATAAATAAAAATATAAAAGAAACTAAACAAATTGAAATACTTACAATTATTTAAGGTAACTAAACTTACATCTTTGACACCACAAATCAAAATTTTTTTTTAAAATACTTAAATAAATTCATAATATAAAATAAGATCTTTTAATAATTAAAAAATTTAAAGGAAATCAATGTATAAATAATAAAATATACTCTCGAATATAGCCTGAACTTAAATAATAACCTCCCGAATAAATTTTTCCATGTTGCCTAAAAGAATATAAATATAAAGAATACACAGCTCTAAAAAAAGATAAAAATATTAAAAATAAAATAGAAATAAAAGATCAAGAAATAACTCTATTTAATAAACTAATTTCTCCTAATAAATTTAAAGAAGGGGGAGCCGCCATATTAGAAGAACAAAGTAAAAATCACCATAATGTTATTCTAGGTATTAAATTAATTAAGCCTTTATTAATAAATATTCTTCGTCTATGTAAACGTTCATAAGAAATATTTGCTAAACAAAATAAACCTGAAGAACATAAACCATGAGCAATTATTATTAAATAAGAACCACAAGCACCTCAGTAATTTAAAGATATAATTCCTGCTAAAACTATCCCTATATGAGCTACTGAAGAGTAAGCAATTAATAATTTTAAATCTCTTTGACGTAAACATACTAAAGAAATTAATGCTCCCCCTAATAAAGAAATCGAAACAAATAATGAAGAGAAATATTTCCCAATATAAATAAATATAATTATAACTCGTAATAAACCGTAACCTCCTAATTTTAACAAAATACCTGCCAAAATTATTGAACCAGAAACTGGAGCCTCTACATGAGCTTTGGGTAACCAAAGATGAACCATATATATAGGAAGCTTAACTAAAAAAGCAAAAATTATTGATATATACATATACAAATTAAAACTATTAAACTCCTTTAAATAAAAAAAATCCAAAGAATTATAATTATTGTAAAAATAAAAAATACCAATTATTATAGGTAAAGATGCAAATAAAGTATAAAATAATAAATATCCTCCAGCTTGTATTCGTTCAGGTTGATACCCTCATCCTATAATTAAAATCAATGTCGGAATTAAACTTCTCTCAAAAAAAAAATAAAATTTAAATAAATTTATTGAACTAAAAGAACAAAATAAAAATAATAACAAAATTAATACTAATAAAATAAAATAATTATCAAAATTATTATTTTTATAAATTAACTCTCTTGCTATAATTATTAATATACAAATTCAAATTCTTAACAAAATTAACCCAAATGACAATAAATCAGTACCAAATCCATAACTAATATTTATTCATAATGAATTAAATCTCCCAACTATTATAAACCCGACAAATAAAAATATAAATATAAATATATTTATTCAAAATCTTTTTTTAACAAAACTTATAGGAATTATAAATAATATTATAAAAATAAATTTTAACATAACAAATTTATTGAAAAAAAAAAATCATTCCCATGAGTTCGAATTAAAGAAACTAATAATGATAAACCAAGAACTCTCTCACAAACACAAAATACAAGAAATAATATTCTAAAAAAAAATTCATAACTATAAATTGATAAATAATAAAATAAAAGAACATATAATGATAAAATAATAAATTCTATACTCAACAATATTAATAATAAATGTTTTCGTTTTATAGAAAAAACAAAAATACCAACAAAAAATATAAAAAAATAAATAAAAATATTATAAAAATAAATAATTAGTTTTAATAATTTAAATAAAATATTGATCTTGTAAATCAAATATAAGAAATTCTCTTTTAAAACTTCAAAGGAAAAATATTCTTCTATCATTAATCTCCAAAATTAATATTTTAATTAAACTATCCTTTGTATTTTATATATATTAATAATAATAAACTTAATATTAAGATTTACTTTTTTATTTATAAAACATCCTTTATCAATAGGATTTATCCTTCTAATTCAAACTATTATTATTTCAATAATTACAGGATTTATAACATACTCATATTGATTTTCTTATATTCTATTCTTAATTATATTAGGAGGAATATTAGTTCTTTTTATTTATATAACTAGACTAGCCTCCAATGAATTATTTTCATATTCAAGAAAACTTAGAATAACAATTTTCTTTTTTATTTTAATTTTTATTACATTATTTTTAATTATTGACAAAATAAATCTTATTCCAATAATTAAAAATTCTTCCTTTATAGAAATAAATAACTCCATCATATTTATAAAAAATGAATTATTAGTTTCTTTAAATAAAATTTATAATAAGCCAAATTTCATAATTACAATCATTTTAATTAATTATTTATTTCTTACTTTAATTGCAGTAGTAAAAATTACTAATATCAATCAAGGACCTTTACGACAAAAATTTTAATGAATAAACCAATACGAGTTAATCACCCCTTAATTAAAATTATTAATAATTCATTAGTAGATTTGCCAACTCCCTCAAATATTTCATTATGATGAAATTTTGGATCACTTTTAGGATTATGTTTAGTAATCCAAATTGCAACAGGGTTATTTTTAGCAATACATTATACTGCCAGAATTGACACTGCATTTAATAGAATTAGACATATTTGTCGAGACGTAAATTTCGGATGATTAATACGAACTATACATGCAAACGGAGCATCGTTTTTTTTTATTTGTATCTACGCTCATATTGGACGAGGAATATATTATGGATCATATAAATTTATACATACTTGAATAGTAGGAGTAATAATTCTTTTTATTGTAATAGGAACAGCCTTTATAGGATACGTTTTACCATGGGGTCAAATATCATTTTGAGGAGCCACAGTAATTACAAATTTACTATCCGCTATCCCTTACTTAGGAACTATATTAGTACAATGAGTATGAGGGGGATTTGCTGTTGACAATGCAACATTAACCCGATTCTTTATAATCCATTTTTTACTCCCATTTGTAATATCAGCTATAGTAATAATTCATCTTCTCTTCCTCCATCAAACAGGCTCTAACAACCCATTAGGATTAAATAGAAATATCGATAAAATTCCCTTTCACCCCTACTTCTCATTTAAAGATATTATAGGATTTATTATAATAATGATAATATTAACAACACTAACTCTTTTAAATCCTTACTACCTAGGAGACCCAGATAACTTCACTCCAGCAAACCCATTAGTAACTCCAATCCATATTCAACCTGAATGATACTTCCTATTTGCATATGCAATTCTTCGTTCTATTCCAAATAAATTAGGAGGAGTAATTGCTTTAGTATTATCAATTTTAATTTTAATAATCCTACCATTTTTTAATACAAATAAATTCCAAAATTTAAAATTTTACCCTATTAATCAAATTTTATTTTGATCTTTTGTCACTATCGCAATTCTATTAACATGAATTGGAATGCGAGCAGTTGAAGATCCATACATTTTAACTGGACAAATTTTAACTATTTTGTATTTTATATATTTTATTATTAACCCATTAATTTTTATTTGATGAGATAAATTAATTTATTAGTTAATGAACTTGTTAAAGTATATATTTTGAAAATATAAAAAAGAGTATAAAATCTCTATTAACTTTACTAAAAAAAATTCACTAAATCAAAAAGGAAAATAAAAATAATTTTATACCAATATATATAAATAAATAATTTAATGACAAAGGTAAAAAAGACTTTCAAGATAAATACATTAATTTATCATAACGGTAACGAGGAAGTGTACCACGAACTCAAATAAAAACAAATGAAATAAAAACTATTTTTAAAAAAAAAATAAAACTTATTACATTACCCCCTAAAAAAATTACACTAAACAATATTCTTATAAATAAAATTCTTGAATATTCAGATAAAAAAATTAAAGCAAATCCCCCACTTCTGTACTCAACATTAAACCCTGAAACTAACTCAGACTCCCCTTCTGCAAAATCAAAAGGAGTCCGATTAGTTTCTGCTAATATAGATACAAATAAAATAAAAAATAAAGGTAAAGAAATAAATATTAATCATAAATACTTTTGATACTTAAAAAAATCTATTAATCTATAACTTTCAATTAAAATTAAAAAAGAAATTAAAATTAATGCTAACCTAACTTCATAAGAAATTGTTTGAGCAATTGCTCGTAATCCTCCCAATAAAGCATAATTAGAATTAGAAGATCAGCCAGCAATTATAACCATATAAACCCCTAATCTAGTGCAACATAAAAAAAATAACATTCCCAAATTAAATGAAAATATAATTAAAAAATAAGGAAAAACAACTCATAATAATAAAGATAAAAACAAACTAAAAATCGGTGAACAATAATACATAATATAATTAGAAACTAAGGGATAAATTTGTTCTTTAGAAAATAATTTAATTGCATCACAAAAAGGTTGAGGAATTCCTATAAATCCTACCTTATTAGGACCTTTACGAATCTGAATATAACCTAAAACTTTACGCTCTAATAAAGTCAAAAAAGCCACCCCTACTAAAACACAAATAATTAATAATAACATAAAAACAAAAGAATTAATTAAATCATATATAAACAAGTATTACTTGTAATTAAATTACATTTATGAATTCTAAATTCATTACACTTTTCTGCCAAAGTAATAATAATATTCAAAAATTTATATATTAATATATATTATATTTGGTCCTTTCGTACTAAAATATAAAAATAAAATTAAAGATAGAAACCGACCTGGCTTACACCGGTCTGAACTCAGATCATGTAAAAATTTAATGGTCGAACAGACCAAAACTTTAAGCTTCTGCACCTAAAATTACTTTTAATCCAACATCGAGGTCGCAATCTTTTTTATCGATATGAACTCTTTCAAAAAAATTACGCTGTTATCCCTAAGGTAACTTAATCTTATAATCATTATTAATGGATCAAATAAACCATATATTTATGTAAAAAAAAAATAAAAAATTATTTTAATTTTTATATTACCCCAATAAAATTATTTAAAAAAAAAATTAATTAAATTTCTAATTTTAAATTTATTTTTAAATAATAAAGATCTATAGGGTCTTCTCGTCTTTTAATAAAATTTAAGCTTTTTAACTTAAAAATTAAATTCTATTTTAATTATTTAAAGACAGAATTTACCTCGTCCAACCATTCATACAAGCTTTAAATTAAAAAACTAATTATTATGCTACCTTTGCACAGTTAAAATACTGCGGCCATTTAAATAATTTCAGTGGGCAGGTTATACTTTTTATATAAATCAAAAAGAGATGTTTTTGTTAAACAGGCGAGTAAAATATTTGCCGAATTCCTTTAAATAAAATTCTAAATATAAATATTCATATACTTAAATATACTAATTTTATCATTATTACTAATTATATTTTATTAATAAATTTATGTTTATAAAAAATTTAAAATAATATTAAATAATATTCTTAAATAAATTAATTATAACAAATTATAATTGATAGATATTTCTAAACTTACATATTTATTTAAATAAAACTCAATTTTTAAATATTTAATTAAAAGCTTATCCCTTTAATTATTAATTATTAATTAAATTTAAATTAATTAATTAAATTAAATTAATTAATAATCTGAATTAAATTCATTTCTAAACAAACTAGATATTTTTAAGAACGAATAACATTTCATTACTAATAAATTATTTTAAATATTTTTTTTACAATAAAAGAAATAATTTATTTTCCCTCTTAAATTCGAGAAAATTAAAATCTTTAATATTATTTTAATAAACCCTGATACACAAGGTACAAAAAATTAATTCTACTTTTAAAAAATTTAAATTAATAATTTTCTTTTACAATACTAATAAACTATAATTAAAAAATATTTTTCTATAAAATATACTAAATAAACATTTAAATAAAATTATTTATATTAATTTCAACAAATAAATAAAATAAATAAATTTATAATTTCAAATTAAATCGATTTGCACGATATATTTTTAATGTAAATAAAATGCTTTACTAATCAAGCTCTAACTTGTCATTCTAGATACACTTTCCAGTACATCTACTATGTTACGACTTATCTTATTTTATAATAAGAGCGACGGGCAATATGTACATATTTTAGAGCTAAAATCAAATCATTTAATTAAATAATATTACTATCAAATCCTCCTTCATCTCAATCTTTAAATTAAAAATTCATTAATAAATAAATTTATTGTAACCCATCTCTTCTTAACCATAAACTGCACCTTGATTTGATTTATAATTTAATTAAATTTATTAAAAATTATTATTCTTATAAAATTTTCTATAAACAACGATATACAAGCTTAAAAAAATTAAGTAAAGTTAATCGTGGACTATCAATTACAGGACAGGTTCCTCTGAATAGACTAAAATACCGCCAAAATCTTTAACTTTAAAGAACATAACTATTAATAATTTAGTTTTTATATTAACACTTAAAATAATAGGGTATCTAATCCTAGTTTTAAAAAAAATTTCACAATAATAAAAATTTTTAAAAAATCATAATTTATATTTAAAATTTCACTTAATAAATATAATTATAAATTAATTTAATATACATATAATTATAAACTAAAATTTAAATTATTTTTATCTTTTGTTTAACCGCAACTGCTGGCACAAAATTTGTCAATAATAAAATATATTTCTAAATCTTAATTTCTTAAATCTATAATATTAAATACTGCAAATAAAATTTTATAAAAAAATTATTTAAATTTTTCTACTATTCACACAAAAATTTACATATAAAAAAAAAATTAAATAATTTTTTAAACTAGAATTAAACTTTATTTAAAAAAATTTAAAAATAAAAACAATTTAATTAAATAAAATTTAATTTATAAATAGTTAACTATTTATTTGTTAAGGGGTCCTAAAAAATTAAACCACTTCCCGTCTTAATTAAATTTCCCTATATAAAAATCGCTTACCCCCATTTTCATAATTAATTTAATTTTTATGAAAATAGTTATAGAATTTATTTATAATAAAAATTAATTTATATATATATTATCTTAATAATACCCTAAAATTAAAATTATATGAAAATAAAATTAATTTAAAATTAATTCAATATATACCCCTTTTAAAATTAATAATTTAAATAATTAAATTCATTTGAATATTATTCAATACCCTTCCCCATTTATATTCATTTTAAATAAATTTTCATTAAATTATTAAAATTAAATATTTCCCTAATTATTTAATTTTCCCCCTAATTTTTTTTTTTCATTTATTTATTTAAATAAAAATAAAGAACAAGTAAATTTTATATTTTTATTAATAATTAAATTAAATCAAAATTATTAGTTAAAAAATATTACTGGATTATTTTTTTTTTATTAAATTTTAAATATTTTTATAAAAATATTTTTACTCTTTTATTTAAATTTTTTTAAATAATAGAGTTTATATAATCAATATTATTACATATTTAATTAATATAAAAATATAAATTAAAAATTATTTAATAATAAAATTTCTTTATATATATATATTATTATTATTTATAATAATAATAAAAAGATCTAATTAAGTTAATAAACTTTAGTTTAATTATTAATTAGTTAATTATTTATTATCAATTTTAAATACAGTAATTAAATTAAAATTAACTTTATTATTAAATATCTAATCTTTAATATTAATTTAACTTTTTTACATTTATTTAAATTCTTTATATTAATTTCTTATATTTTTTTTTTTTTTTTTATATATATAAATATTTATAATTATTATAATTATTTTTATATAAAATCTTTTCTATATTATTATCTATTAAATATTATATTAATTAATATATATATATATATTTATATATAAATAGATATATATTAATAGATTAGATAATTTTATTGAATACAATATTTTGATTATGGAATAATTAAAATATTGTATTCAATAAAATAATTAAATCATTCTATTATATTAAACTAAGAAGGGTATATAGAATATATTTTTATATATAAATGATAAATTATTTCTTTATATATATATATAATAAATTTCATGATTTATACATAAATAATTATTGGTATTGAATACATAAAAGTAAAGCTTAATTAATTAGGAATTTTTTTTTTTTTTCAATAAGTTTTAGTTATTTATTTATATATTCTATACCATAATAGGTTTGTATTATTTATATAAATGTCATTTTAGTAATAATTCTTAAATAGCAATCTAATCATCTTTATTTTAATAATTAGATACGATATTTATGTAATTTATTTATTTAATATGAATATATATAAATATATTTAAAATAAATTCATTTATTATTTATATAAATATATATATATAATATATTAACAAATTATTTATGATCCAAAAAAAACGATTTCTTATGAACGATTTTCAAAAAAAATTACCATCCGTTTCTTTTATTCTAATCAATATAAGAAAAAAAGAAATTTAAAATTTAATAATAATAAAAATATAAAATTTAATTATTCAAATTTCTTTATAATGATTTTTTTAAATAGGGATTCCCACAAAACCCTTTAAATTTTCTTATGAATTTTAAATTTACCTATTGAAATTTAAACAATTAAACTATTTTACTTCCATGACTTTTTTTACTTCTTAATAATATA